TCTTTTTCTGGTGAATCAAAATGAGCAATTCTAATTCTTAATTCTATAGGGTTGAATAAAAATTCAATTGACCATTTGATATAATTGCTATGCTTAGTGTGTGACTCGTTGGTTTTTTAGGGTTAGGATTAAAAAAGGACCAGCCCCATAGTATGAACTAATAACCAACTCATCACTTCGTATTATCTGGATATAAAGAACCAGTCAAGATATGATAAATCAGTCATATCTTTGTAGCAACTGAAATTTTTTTTTGCATAAACTTTAATTAGAAGTTGTAAAACAAAATGAAAGAAGTAAAGGTGTGGATAAATGGAAGGATGAGAGAAAGAGAGAAAAAGAATATCAATGATATAGAATTCCAATATGTAAGGTCTACGAGTCATCTCATAAAAGACAGTGTAATAAAGCATCAATACTAATTGATTCATCCATAATTAAATATTAAATGAATCAAGAAAAAAATAAAGAGCTTGGAGCCAATAAAGACTAAGAAGATTGACTCAGGAACAAATTGGATTATGAGCTCCATTGTAGAATTCAGACCTAATCATTAAGTACGAAGCGATGGGAACGATGGAACCTGTGCATGCAAAAGATTTTATTGAAAAAATGAATCTTAATGATTCACTAGTCGGGATGGCGAAATGAACCGGAGATTAATTCATCTATTGGGAGAAGTCACGAACGAGCCCTACAAATGAAATAGAGATTGAAAGAGTAAATATTCGCCCGCGAAAACTTTTTTTTTTTAGTTGCTAAACTTGGATAAAGGACAAAACAAAATAAAGATTTTTTAGAACGTTCTAAAAAAAACTATTTTTTACAAAAAATGTTAATCATTTCAATTAAATGTTTTTAATCCTTTTATTCGTGAGGAGCTGGATGAGAAGAAACTCTCACGTCCGGTTCTGTAGTAGAGATGGAATTGTGAAACAACCATCAACTATAACCCCAAAAGAACTAGATTCCGTAAACAACATAGAGGAAGAATGAAGGGAATATCTTATCGAGGTAATCATATTTGTTTCGGTAAATATGCTCTTCAGGCACTTGAACCTGCTTGGATCACATCTAGACAAATCGAAGCAGGTCGACGAGCAATGACACGAAATGCACGCCGTGGTGGAAAAATATGGGTCCGTATATTTCCAGACAAACCGGTTACAGTAAGACCCGCTGAAACACGTATGGGTTCGGGAAAGGGATCCCCTGAATATTGGGTAGCTGTTGTTAAACCAGGTCGAATACTATACGAAATGGGTGGAGTAACCGAAAATATAGCTAGAAGGGCTATTTCAATAGCAGCATCCAAAATGCCTATACGAACTCAATTCATTATTTCAGGATAAAAATGTAGAACCAACAGAAATGAATCTTGGGGATGAAAGTTTCTTTTTTTGGACAAAAAATATTCCTTTTTTTTCTTCATCCTTTGCATTGGAAGAATAGACTAAAAAATTGATATGATTCAACCTCAGACCCATTTAAATGTAGCAGATAACAGCGGGGCTCGAGAATTGATGTGTATTCGAATCATAGGAGCTAGCAATCGTCGATATGCTCATATTGGTGACGTTATTGTTGCTGTGATCAAAGAAGCAGTACCAAATATGCCCCTAGAAAAATCAGAAGTAGTCAGAGCTGTAATTGTTCGTACCTGTAAAGAACTTAAACGTGACAGCGGTATGATAATACGATATGATGACAATGCTGCAGTTGTGATTGATCAAGAAGGAAATCCAAAAGGAACTAGAATTTTTGGTGCGATCCCCCGGGAATTGAGACAATTCAATTTTACTAAAATAGTTTCATTAGCTCCCGAGGTATTATAAAATGAGATCACTGATATGTTTATAGTGGGTATTTGAAAGAAATAGATTAAGAACTAGATTAATTAGTAGATTGTGTCTCACGCATATACCTTTAATAATTCATATTCATAAAACAAATAAGTAAAAAAAAAAAAGAAAAACATGTTGATTATATCCAATTTTGGGGCACCCATAATTTTAGTTCACCATGGGTAGGGACACTATTGCTGAGATAATAACCTCTATACGAAATGCTGATATGGATAGAAAAAGAGTGGTTCGCATCGCATCTACTAATATTACCGAAAATATTGTTAAAATACTTTTCCGAGAAGGTTTTATTGAAAACGTTAGAAAACATCGAGAAAAAAACAAATCTTTTTTGGTTTTAAACCTGCGGCATAGAAGGAATAGGAAAAGACTCTATAGAAATTTTTTAAATTTAAAACGGATCAGTCGACCCGGTCTACGAATCTATTCTAACTCTCAACGAATTCCTAGAATTTTAGGTGGGATGGGGATTGTAATTCTTTCTACTTCTCGAGGTATAATGACAGACCGAGAGGCTCGACTCGAAGGAATCGGCGGAGAAATTTTGTGTTATATATGGTAATCCTTTTAATATCCAAATTGGATCCGAAACTTCTTCCTATTTCTAAAAAAAAGAAAAGGGACGAGTTGTCTAATATCGTTCCTCCTCCATTAGTTGATACTTCAAGGAGGCTTTACCTGGAATGAAAGAACAAAAATGGATTCATGAAGGTTTAATTACTGAATCGCTTCCCAATGGTATGTTCCGGGTTCGGTTAGATAATGAAGATCTGATCCTGGGTTATGTTTCAGGAAAGATCCGGCGTAGTTTTATACGGATACTGCCAGGAGATAGAGTCAAAATTGAAGTAAGTCGTTATGATTCAACCAGAGGACGTATAATTTATCGACTCCGCAACAAGGATTGGAAGGATTAGGTGGTTTTTATTCAATATGATTCGAGATGAAAAATTTCAAGAAACTTATTTTCTTCCAAGAAGTAGATTCAGAATTAAGATAAGGAATGACAAATATGAAAATAAGAGCTTCTGTTCGTAAAATTTGTGAAAAATGTCGCCTAATCCGTAGGCGGGGGCGCATTATAGTAATTTGTTCCAACCCGAGACATAAACAAAGACAAGGATAATCAGACTCACTAAAGGACTCGATGTACAAATAAGGAATCTGTTTTGACATGAAATGGATATATCCATATATTTCTGACTCATATTTATGAGATGATAAAATATGGCAAAAGCTATACCGAGAATTGGTTCACGTAGAAATGGACGTATTGGTTCACGTAAGAGTGCACGTAGAATACCAAAGGGGGTTATTCATGTTCAAGCAAGTTTCAATAATACCATTGTCACGGTTACAGATGTACGGGGTCGGGTGGTTTCTTGGTCCTCAGCGGGTACTTGTGGATTCAAGGGTACGAGAAGAGGGACACCCTTTGCCGCTCAAACTGCAGCAGCAAATGCTATTCGTACAGTAGTAGATCAAGGTATGCAACGAGCAGAAGTCATGATAAAAGGTCCCGGTCTCGGAAGAGACGCAGCATTACGAGCTATTCGTAGAAGTGGTATACTATTAACTTTCGTACGGGATGTAACCCCTATGCCACATAATGGTTGCAGACCCCCGAAAAAAAGACGTGTGTAGAAATGAACATTGAAGAAATTTCAAGAGAAATAAATGATTCAATCAAATCAAATAATATTACTATGGTTCGAGAGAAAGTAAGAGTATCTACTCGGACACTACAGTGGAAGTGTGTTGAATCAAGAGAAGACAGTAAACGTCTTTATTATGGACGCTTTATTCTGTCTCCACTTATGAAAGGTCAAGCCGACACAATAGGCATTGCGATGCGAAGAGCTTTACTTGGAGAAATAGAAGGAACATGTATCACACGTGTAAAATCTGAGAACGTCCCACATGAATATTCTACCATAGCGGGTATTCAAGAATCGGTCCATGAAATTTTAATGAATTTAAAAGAAATTGTATTGAGAAGTAATCTATATGGAACTTGTGACGCGTCTATTTGTGTCAGAGGTCCAGGATATGTAACTGCTCAAGATATCATCTTACCACCTTATGTAGAAATCGTTGATAATACACAACATATAGCTAGCTTGACAGAACCAATTGATTTGTGTATTGGATTACAAATCAAGAGAAATCGCGGATATCTTATCAAAATGCTACATAACTTTCAAGATGGAAGTTATCCTATAGATGCTGTATTCATGCCTGTTCGAAATGCGAATCATAGTATTCATTCTTATGGGAATGGGAATGAAAAACAAGAGATACTCTTTCTCGAAATATGGACAAATGGGAGTTTAACTCCGAAAGAAGCAATTCATGAAGCCTGCCGGAATTTGATTGATTTATTTATTCCCTTTTTACATAAGGAAGAAGAAAACTTACCTTTAGAGGACAATCAACACACGGTTCCTTTATCCCCTCTTACCTTTCACGATAAACTCAGAAAAAACAAAAAAAAAATAGCATTGAAATCGATTTTTATTGACCAATCAGAATTCTCTCCCAGGGTCTATAATTGCCTCAAAAGGTCCAATATATATACATTATTGGACCTTTTGAATAACAGTCCGGAAGATCTCATGAAAATTGAACATTTGCACCTAGAAGATATAAAACAGATATTGGTCATTCTAGAAAAACATTTCGCAATTGATTTACCAAAAAAGAAGTTTTAAATCTATTGGATTTTTTTTTCGTCTTTTTTTTTTTCATTAAGATGAAAATAGGTTTTGAATCTTTAGCACAATTCATATATTCGAAAGAAATTCAGAATTGAATAGATGTATCTAGGGAGAATTCGCTTTCAAGCGACTATTCCCTAGATACACACGTCGTGTTATTTCACAATTGAATCAAATTAAAAAAGACCTAAAGTTAGGGATTTATCAATAGGTAATGTTGCACCAATACCCAACCAAAGAGCGACTGCAGTACCAATCAAAAAGACGGTTGTCGCTACTGGACGACGAAATGGATTTTGGAATTTATTAACATTCTCTAAAAAGGGTACTGTTAATAATCCCGCAGGTACTGAAACCATTAAAAGAACACCCAATAATTTATTGGGCACTGTACGAAGTATTTGAAATACGGGAAAGA